ATTAATTAATTAATATTTTATAATTCATATTAATATTTATTAATAATAATTTATAATTTATTATATTAATTTTTTATATAATCTAATCTAAATCTAATAATCTAAATAATCTAATATTTAAATAATCTAATATTCAATTTAATGTTCTAATTGAATCAACAAAACAAAATACAACAAAACAATCCAAATCCAAAACAATAAAAAAAATAATATTCATTGGAGGGAAGTATAAATTGGTCAAAGAAAGATTCTTTTTAGGAAAAATAGGAAAAAGATCTTTTAGATGGATCTCTTTCCTATTTTTTTTACAATTCCCTGGTAATCTTTTTTACTTTTAGACAAAATCGTATACTTATTTTATTTAGACCTTATTTGCATCTTTCTTATTTTTTTGGGGATAACCTTTTTTATAAATTTATTTCTATATTTTTGTTCCGTTCGCTTAAGTAGATTATTTTGAACCGCACATACATTGCGGCGGGCTAAGCTAAAAAAAAAAGACTATTTCGAAAACTAGTCAATGATGGCCTTCCATGGATTCACCTATATAAGCCGCAGCTAAAGTTGCAAAAATAAGAGCTTGAATACCGCTTGTAAATAATCCAAGGAACATGACAGGTATAGGAACCACTAAAGGTACTAAAGAAACAAGAACAACAACTACTAATTCATCAGCTAATATATTTCCAAAAAGTCGAAAACTAAGTGATAAGGGTTTTGTGAAATCTTCTAAGATGTTAATCGGTAAAAGGATTGGGGTTGGTTGGATGTATTTACCAAAATAACCTAATCCTTTTTTTGAAAGACCCGCATAAAAATATGCTACCGACGTAAGTAAAGCTAATGCAACAGTAGTATTTATATCATTTGTGGGTGCAGCTAACTCCCCATGAGGTAACTGTATGATTTTCCAAGGCAAAAGAGCCCCTGACCAATTAGAAACAAAAATAAATAGAAACATAGTTCCAATAAAGGGAACCCACGGACCATATTCTTCTCCAATCTGAGTTTTGCTCACGTCTCGAATGAATTCAAGGACATACTCAAAGAAATTCTGACCGTCAGTAGGAATGGTTTGTGGATTTCGAACAGCTATAATGGCTGAAACTAATAAAATAGCAATTACAACCCAAGAAGTAATAAGTACTTGGGCATGGACTTGGAAACCCCCTATTTGCCAATAGAAATGTTGGCCTACTTCCACAGCCGATATATCGTATAATCTTTTTAATGTGTTGATGGAACATAATAGAACATTCATATTGCCCTCTGAAAGAAATACAACTTTAAAAGGAATTATTTTGATTCAACCATCTCTTTTTCGGCTTGTCTACTTGATTTTTTGATTTTGAATACCAACTAATCACATAATATCTCCGGTTATTCTTTTTTGCGCGATTCAGTAATAGTATAGTAACCGATTCCATAAATCTATGGAGTTCCCTAAACCAAATAATTTATTTATCTTATTATTAATCAAAAATTTCGTATATAGCTAGAACGACCCTCACAAATTGCAAATACTAATTTGGTAAGAATTAATCGGATTGAAGCTATAGCATCATCATTAGCTGGAATCGAAATATCCGCGAGATCCGGTTCACAATTTGTATCGATTAAACAAATCGTTGGAATTCCCAAAGTGATACATTCTCGAAGAGCCGTATATTCTTCTTGCTGATCAACAATTATTACAATATCGGGTAACCCCGTCATATATTTAATGCCGCCCAGATATGTTTCCAAGCGAGATAATTGTCTCTTCACCATAGCGGCATCTCTTTTCGGAAGACAGTTGAGTCTCCCCGTCTTTTGTTTCGTTCTCAAGTCCCTGAACTTATGAAGTCTACTTTCTGTAGTATACCAATTCGTTAACATACCACCGAGCCATTTTTTATTAACATAATGACACCGAGCTCTTATTGCAGCCCGCGCTACTGAATCAGCTGCTTTTTTTTTGGTACCAACAATTAAGAATTGTTTTCCACTACTTGCTGCATCAAAAACTAAATCACAAGCTTCTGATAAAAAACGAGCAGTTCTAGTAAGATTTGTAATATGAATACCCTTACGCTTTGCGGATATATAAGGTGCCATTCTAGGATTCCATTTCCTAGTACCATGGCCAAAATGAACTCCTGCTTCCATCATCTCTTCCAAAGTTATGTTCCAATATCTTTTTGTCATTTATCCCCACACTTTCTCTCTCTTTTTTTTTTCAAAAAAAAAAAAAGAGATCAGGTATCCTGAAATAGAAATAAATAATTGTTCCGATGGAACCTTCTCTTCTACCGAAGATTGGCCGTTGACACACGATCAGATCAGGCCATTCATCTTTTTCTATTCGTTATTATCTTTATTAAATAAAATGACCGCGTTGAAAGTAAAGGGATGAATCCGCTCTTAGGAATGATTAAATCCTCAAAATGATTGCTCTGATATATCACATAAATTCTTTGAAATGAAAAAATCAAATAATTCTCTGTGGTGGAACAAAATATCTCTCATTTCTCCCTCGAAAATTCTTTTTTTCAAAGTAATCTTGTTATGTTGCCTTGGCCTTGAACGGTGCATTAATCTTTTGAATCCGGTACCAACGGGTATCGTCCCTCCTAAAACAACGTTCTCTTTCAGACCTTTCAACCAATCGATACGACCCCGGAGAGCGGCCTTTGCTAAAACTCGAGCAGTTTCTTGAAAACTCGCTTCGGATATAAAACTTTGAGTATTCAGAGATGTTTTCGTTATTCCCAATAATAGGGCTCGGTAAAAGATCGCTTCTTCCAAAGCACGTCCCGTTCGTTCAGCTCGCAACAATCCAATTAGTTCACCGGGTGAAAAAACATTAGACATTCCATCTTCTGAAACCAATACTTTTGATGTTATTTGACGCACAATAATCTCTATATGTCTATTATGGATCCGCACCCCCTGGGATCGATAAACCTTTTGGATCTTATTAACCAAAGAAATACGACTTTGCGCAATAATTAGCTCAGCACCAATCAAGAATCCCCAGGGAATGCCAAGAATTCTTGTTATATGCTCGTTCCAACCCTCAACTCTCTTTTCTAGATTCATCGATATTGAATCAATCGAACGCACTTCTAATACCTCTTCCACTTTTGGAAGACCCTGTGTTATATCACCAGATCTCGATTTTTCATATATAAATGTAAGTAATATATCTCCTTCATAAAGCATTTCTCCATAATGTCCATGAACAGTTGCCCCTGGAGTCGCCAAATAAGGGTTAGCCGATCTTATTACTACAGAATCCATTTGAACAATTAGAACTTGACCCGATTTTAGGTGTGGTTCGTTTTTAGCTATACACACATTTTCACAAAGAAATTGCCCAAGGTTAATTATTGTACATCTTTTTTCACAAGAATTATGATGATAATTATGATAGAGAACATGCCAATTAAAATGGAATGGATTCAAAACGATGTTACTGCATAGATCAGGCTTATAAATTCTCCCGTTTTCGCCCATTAAATAATATTTAAATACTTGAAAAGTTTCCTTTAAATTGTCAAGTTGCAAATATTTAGTTATCGAGATCTGATTATGAGTTATTAAACGGTAAAATGAATAAAACTTTGCAACTTGAAGGGCTATTCCTAAAGGGCCTAACGAATTCCTAATTGGAATTAGAGGATCTCTTTTAATTGATTCTTTTATCCCATTGTGATATTTTACATCGTTGAATGGGGCCATTTGAAAACAATGATCCGATGACAAAATTATTAAAGATCGGCATTCCTTATTTCTATTCAACAACATACGAATAGTTACGTGATTTTGGCTAAGTGGTTGTTGAATCTTTGCCTTGGAATAAATAGAATAAAATGGATTGATATTAGTGCGATCTGACTCATTATCAGCGATCAATCTTGAACCGGAGAGATCATTCCTTTTTCTGATATACGAAATATGGGATTTCACCAAGTCAATTCTTAGAAAATCTCGAATCAAACCATTTGTACTTACTTCAACAAAAGAAGCGCGGGTCTCTTCAATAGAAGAAATCTTTTTGTCTCGATCCCAATTCAAGACTAAACAAGTCCGAACTAATTGAATGCTTGTGTCAGAAATTCCCTGAATTGGTTTTCCATTTACATAAAGAATATAATTGACAACTTTAAGTTCCAGATTATCCCTTTCCTGCAACAGATCCTGGGGGAAAAGTTTTACTAAATTTATACCATCCGCTATTTCATATATAATTACGGGTCGAACTAAAACAAAATACTTTTTCTTGGTAGGTGTGATCCATTGGACATAGATCCAATTTTTCAATTTTTTTGATTCCGTAGAATTATTTTTTTTTACCGTTCCGAGTGGTATCAAGATGCCGCTGTGTCGGGATATCTTATCCATCTCTCCAGGAAAATAGATATCCCCAGAAAATATTTTTAATTCAATCCTTTTTTTTTTCTTCTCCACTCGAACCAATCCGCCTACTCGACTTCTTATATTGACAGTGATTGGTGTATCTACTCCAATGATACTATTGTTCCGTACCATTATGGAAGAAGATTCAGGTAAAATATGCACTTCCTCGGGAATGAAAAAAAATCGATCTACTTTCATTTGGTATTTTGGCTTCAATTTTTTGACTCCTCGATACTCAATTAAATCCTCTTTTTTGAAAATGGAATGAACTCCTATAGTCCTATATTTAGTAATTCCTGAACTTTTTTTTCTGTATTGAGGATCATCGAAATAAGCAAGAATACTATTTCTACAAAAAATGCCATTGAGAGGTATTTCAATCGAGATACCGGAAGGGGGCATTAGTAGTTCTTTGTCTCGTTCTTGAATCGATTGGAATGGAATGATTAATCTATTTCTTCGCCTCTTTGCCAATAAATCCGAATTCTCGTGGAGAATAGCAGGATATATGAAATTAAAATGACCCATACATAGGATTCGATTAAGCCCTGAATAATCAGGAATCCCGCTTTTTTTTTTATCAGAAGGATTTGAACTAA